ATGTTCCCTATGGTGACCGGGTTCATGAATTATGGTCAACAAACAGTACGAGCTGCAAGGTACATTGGTCAAAGTTTCATGATTACCTTATCTCACGCGAATCGTTTACCTGTAACTATTCAATATCCTTATGAAAAATCGATCACATCAGAGCGTTTCCGCGGTCGAATCCACTTTGAATTTGATAAATGCATTGCTTGTGAAGTATGTGTTCGTGTATGCCCCATAGATCTACCCGTTGTTGATTGGAGATTGGAAACGGATATTAGAAAGAAACGATTGCTTAATTATAGTATTGATTTCGGAATCTGTATATTTTGTGGTAACTGCGTCGAGTATTGTCCAACAAACTGTTTATCAATGACTGAAGAATATGAACTTTCTACTTACAATCGTCACGAATTGAATTATAATCAAATTGCTTTGGGTCGGTTACCAATGTCAGTAATTGGAGATTACACAATTCGAACAATTATGAATTCGACTCAAATAAAAATAGCCACGGATAACCCCCTTGATTCAAGAACGATTACCAATTACTAAGATTCCGTTTTGATCTAAAGAAGCGAAGTTTCTTTCATTTTGGTTGGTTAGTAACTACAAAACATAACTATTGATTGGTGAGAATCACGGCTTGATTTGAATTTAGAATAGATTCATATATCCGTGATGATTTCGAAATATCAAATTTCAACTACTCTTTCGGATACAAAAGCGGGATTGGTCCAATAACTGTATCTACATCAATCCACACCACATTAAGATTCAATTCAATTAGGCATATACAAGAAAAAAAAAAAAAGAAAGATAGGGTAACCTCTTTTTTCCTGGCCCGGTCAGTAAGGTCATGAAAATGAAATATTTCAACTTATTTATCTCTTATTTTACACATAATGGATTTACCTGGATCAATACATGATATTCTTTTAGTATTTCTAGGATCAGGTCTTATATTAGGAGGCCTAGGGGTGGTATTACTTACCAATCCAATTTATTCTGCCTTTTCATTAGGATTGGTTCTTGTTTGTATATCCTTATTCCATATTCCATCTAACTCCTATTTTGTAGCTGCTGCACAGCTCCTTATTTACGTGGGAGCCGTAAATGTCTTAATCGTATTTGCTGTGATGTTCATGAATGGTTCAGAATATTACAAGGATTTATATCTTTGGACAGTTGGAGATGGAGTTACTTCACTGGTTTGTACAAGTATTCTTTTTTCACTAATTACTACTATCTCAGATACGTCATGGTACGGGATTCTTTGGACTACAAGATCAAACCAGATTATAGAGCAGGACCTGACAAGTAACGTTCAACAAATTGGAATTCATTTATCAACAGATTTTTATCTTCCATTTGAACTCATTTCTATAATTCTTTTAGTTGCTTTGATAGGTGCAATTGCTATGGCTCGTCAGTAATAAATACTTAGAATTAGAAATCCAAAATCAAATAAAATAAATAAGGCCGTGTTTTGTTCTGTGTTATTATTATGACATCAATTTCCCTTCAGTTCCATTTTGATATTCTATTGTTCATATATTAAATTGAATGGGTTTGAGTTCGATCCATTACTAATACCTTCCTTTTTTCCGTACTTGTTATATTCTAGTCAATCAAATCGGTTAAATTGTATTGTTGTTCATATTGAAATCAATCTCAATTGATGAGGAGTTGGTCAATGATGACCGAGCATGTACTTATTTTGAGTGCCTATTTATTTTCTATCGGTATTTATGGATTGATCACAAGCCGAAACATGGTTAGAGCACTTATGTGTCTTGAGCTTATACTGAATGCGGTTAATCTAAATCTCGTAACATTTTCTGATTTATTTGATAGTCGACAATTAAAAGGAGACATTTTCTCGATCTTTGTTATAGCTATTGCAGCCGCTGAAGCAGCTATTGGGCCAGCTATTGTTTCGTCGATCTATCGTAACAGAAAATCAACTCGTATCAATCAATCGAATTTGTTGAATAAATAGTCGTAATGATATAAATAAAGACAGATATATAGAATATTTACCAATTAGAATTAGCGTGTCGTGTATAACTCGTATGACCATGTTTGCTGAAACGTAATAAATCAAAGTATCTTGGACCTCTCTCATTCTCATGACCAGATCCAGAAGTAGATTGATTATTCCATTAAAAAAAAAATTCTGGTAAACCACTGATTCGTCTGGTGTCTACAATATATGATTCAGTTCCTACTGATTTTACCAGATCGAAAATTGATAACGTTCAAAAAATTGATAGATCCAATGTCACATTCAGTAAAGATTTATGATACATGTATAGGGTGTACTCAATGTGTACGAGCCTGCCCCACAGATGTATTGGAAATGATACCTTGGGACGGATGTAAAGCTAAGCAAATTGCTCCTGCTCCAAGAACAGAGGACTGTGTAGGTTGTAAGAGATGTGAATCTGCTTGTCCAACGGATTTCTTGAGTGTCCGGGTTTATTTATGGCATGAGACAACTCGTAGCATG